TTATTTTTTAACTAAAAAAAAATAGTACGTATCATTAATTTTTTGATTTATGTGTTTATTTTATTTAGCTAATATAGCATTTTTTTTAATTGGCAAAAGTGCGTCGAAAATTGGCAAAAGTGCGTCGAAAATTGGCAAAAGTGCGTCGAAAATTGGCAAAAGTGCGTCGAAAATTGGCAAAAGTGTGTCGAAAATTGGCAAAAGTGCGTCGAAAATTGGCAAAAGTGCGTCGAAAATTGGCAAAAGTGCGTCGAAAATTGGCAAAAGTGTGTCGAAAATTGGCAAAAGTGCGTCGCAAATTGGCAAAAGTGCGTCGAAAATTGGCAAAAGTGCGTCGAAAATTGGCAAAAGTGCGTCGAAAATTGGCAAAATTCATAATTTTTTGAGAAAAAATTTTTTTTTAGGCTGTATTTTAATTTAGGTGAATAATTTCTTTATAATAAAATATTTATTTAATAATAAGATAATTACATAAATATCATTATACCAACGAAAAAATAAGTTTAAATTATAGACATATTATATTATTCAAAATAGAATATTTTTATTATTTCATTTTTTTATACTCTTATATATATATATATTAATATAATATATTTCATGTTATAATAAAATATTTTATTAATAATATAAATATATTGATAAATCTAATATATCTATATATATATATGTTATTTTATTAAAGTTAATTGAATATAATTAAATGTTTATTATAATATTAAAGTTAAATTTAAATAAAGTAAACGCATTTAAATTATTTTTATATTAGAAACATTAAAACTTTAATTAGAATAATAATTTAAATTAAATAGTCTAATTTAAATTAGTAAAGTATATTATAAAATATTAATTTATTTTATTAGGTTTAATTTAAATAAAAATTTTATTAAGTTTAATGTTATTTATTTAAATGTAATTCATTATAATGAAATATTTTATTAATATTAAGTCTATACATGATTAACTATTAATTTCACTTAACATCAAAAAAGTTTAAAAGTTGAAAATTAATCTATTTATCGGGGGTTTAATTAATTAATCTTTTTTTTATCAAATTTTTATAGTTTATATTAAGGTTATATTAATAAAAAATTTATTTATTAGTATACAACTATTATTATGTATATATATATTTTTATAGGTTTGAATGATTTATTTGCTTATTAGGGGTAAGCAAATTCACTTAAAGGAGGTAAGAAGAGTCAAATGTACCGTTTTCAAATTAAATTGTTAAAATACTTTGATTCTTGTATGGCTTAGCGTCGGGGAAGTTTGGAAGTTGAAAATTAATTCATTTATCGGGGGGTTTGAATAATTTATTTGCTTATTAGGGGTAAGCAAATTCACTTAAAGGAGGTAAGAAGAGTCAAATGTACCGTTTTCAAATTAAATTGTTAAAATACTTTGATTCTTGGTAGTTGAGTTAGTTTTATTATTGTTTTGCATGTAAATTTTTAATAGCTTATTTTTTCTAAATGGAGTATTTTTTTTTTCAGTGATTAATTTTTAAAAGGACAATTTTTTGTCTAGATCAAATAATTATATATCAGAAAAATGTTGTGCCAGCATTCGCGGTTATTCATCATGTTAATATTAACTTTTTTAGTTAACAGTTTTTTTTTGTATCATTTATATTAGGGTGAAATTTTATATTTTTGTTTTTCTTTTATTCTGTCAAATTTTTATTTAAACCAGGATTAGATACCCTGTTATTTTATATTAATTTTTATTTTCTGGGGATTATTGATTTTTAAAAATTCAATGGATCTGGCGGTTTTTAAATCTTTTTAGAGGAACCTGAGTTTTAATTGATAATCCACGATTTATTTTACCTTCATTTTCTTGTATACCTCTGTCGTTGAATGTGATAAAAATTTATTTTCTTTATTATTATTTAATTTATGTCAGGTCAAGGTGCAGTTATATGGGGGTAAATTTGGGTTACTTAAATTTTAGTTTGTTTATATTTTTATTGATGATTTTTTGAATCTGGATTTAATAGTAATTTTATTTATTTAATTTTTTGAATTTAGCTCTTAATTATGTACATATCGCCCGTCATTCTCATAAATTGAGACAAGTCGTAACAAAGTAGATGTACCGGAAGGAGAACCAGAAACAGATATTTTTATTTTCATTTACATTGAGATTACGTTGTTAATAAACAACTGTTCTGAGGGACCTTACTTTTTTTTTTTTTTTTTTTTTTTTTTTTTTTTAATTGTTTGGTGGTTAATTATTTTTTTTATCAAATTTTTTTATTTTAGCTGTAAAGTTTTTTTATTTTTTTTTTTGAATATGAATTTTTTTTTGTACCTTTTGTATCAGGGTAATTTAATTTAAATAATTTATTTTTTTTTCCCGAATTTTTAGGATTTATGATTTTATGATTATTGTTGTTTTATAACCATTTTTTATATATTTATAGTTTTGATATGAAATTCGTTTAATTTGATATCTGGTTACTTGAGAATTTAATTCAATTAAGGATTTTATAAGTTGGTTTATTTTATTTATTATAAGATCTAATTTTGTAGGGGATAAGCTTTATAAATATTTATAATTTTTTTTATTTAAATTTTATGTGGGCATAAAGTCTGTTATCATTTTAAGTTCGTTATTGATTATTTTTTTTTTTATTATAATTTATTTTTCTATCAGGTTTTTTATTTAAATTTTTTATTTTTTAATAATGATTTAATTAGTAAAATTTAATTTATCAATTATGAATTAGGCAAAATTTATTTTCCGCCTGTTTATCAAAAACATGTCTTTGAGAGTTTATTTAAGGTCTGGCCTGCTCAGTGATTTTATTAAATAGCCGCGGTATATTAACTGTGCTAAGGTAGCATAATAATTAGTCTTTTAATTGAGGTCTAGAATGAATGGTTAAACGAGAAATTTACTTTATTGTTTTTATTTTTTTTGAATTTTATTTATTGGTTAAAAAGCCATTATGTTTAAGAGGGACGATAAGACCCTGTAGATCTTTATAATTTAAATAATTTTTATTTTTTTGTTTGTTTTTTTTGTTATTATTTGATTTATTTTGTTGGGGTGACAGTTAAAATTTTAAACTTTAGTTTTTTTTTACATATATTTATGGTTTATTAGATCTTTAATTTTTGATATTAAGATCAAGATACCTCAGGGATAACAGCGTTATAGATTTGGAGAGTTCTTATTGATAAATTTGTTTGCGACCTCGATGTTGGATTAAAGTTTTACTGTGGGGTAGGTTTTACAGTTTTAGGTCTGTTCGACCTTTAAAATTTTACATGATCTGAGTTCAAACCGGCGTGAGCCAGGTTGGTTTCTATCTTCTTAATTTTTTTTCTAATTAGTACGAAAGGATTATTTGAAAACAAGAGTTGTTACTGATTTGGCAGAATAAGTGCTTTAGATTTAGATTTTAATTATGTTAATTAACAATCAGTAGTGTTTTTTTTCAGAGTTTTTTTTTTAATAATTTTTGTTTTATTGGGGGTTGCTTTTTTTACTTTGTTTGAACGTAAAATTTTGGGTTATATCCAATTTCGTAGGGGTCCTAATAAAGTTGGTTTTATGGGGTTGTTTCAACCATTTTCTGATGCTTTGAAGTTGTTTAGAAGGGAGTATTATTTTCTTGTGTTTGGTAATTATTTAATTTATTATTTTGTTCCTATAGTTGGTTTAGTTGTTTCTTTATGTTTTTGGTTAATTTATCCGTTTTTTTTTAATGTAATTTCTTTTTCTTTGGGTTTGCTTTTTTTTTTGTGTTGTTCTGGATTAGGTGTTTATTTTATTATGATTGGTGGTTGGTCTTCTAGTTCTATTTTTTCTATATTAGGTTGTATGCGTTCAATTTCACAGAGAATTTCTTATGAAGTTTGTTTTTTTTTGGTTATTTTGTGTATAGTTGTTTATGTTGAAAGATTCAATCTGGTCATATTTTTTTTTTTTCAAATTTATGTTTGGTTTATATTTCTTTCATTTCCTTTGGTTTTTATTTTTTTTTCTTGTGTTTTAGCCGAAACTAATCGTTCACCTTTTGATTTTTCTGAGGGTGAATCTGAGTTGGTTTCTGGGTTTAATGTTGAGTATAGTTCTTTTAGTTTTTCTCTTTTTTTTTTGGCTGAGTATAGAAGAATACTTTTTATAAGAATATTTATAGTTATCATATTTTTTGGGGGTTCAATAACTATTTTTTTTTTTTTTAAGGTTTTAATTTTTGTCTATTTTTTTATTTGAATTCGTGGTACTTTCCCTCGTTATCGTTATGACAAGCTTATATATTTGTGTTGAAAAACTTATTTACCTATTGTTTTAAATTATTTCTTTTTTTTTGTTTTTAAAGGTTTTTTTATATTTCATTATTTTTAGTAATAAGTTAAAAGAAATTATTATTTCTTTTTCATATTTTCAAGATATGATGCCTTTGGGGCTTTTAACTAATTAATTTTATCTCATTGTTTTGAGTTAATTGGTATAGTTACAAATATTAAAAAGTAAATAATTGTTAAAATTTGACCTGTTTTAATGTATGGGTCTTCTACTGGTCGTGCACCAATTCATGTTAATAGTATAAATGTGTTAATAAAAATTCATAGAATTAATTTATTAATGGGGTATATTTTATTTCTTTGGAATTTATTTTTTATGGAGAATGGTAATGTTATTATTATGATAATGGATATTATTAGTGCAATTACTCCTCCTAATTTTCTAGGGATTGATCGTAGAATAGCATATGCAAATAGAAAGTATCATTCTGGTTGAATATGTACTGGTGTCACTATGGGGTTTGCGGGGGTAAAATTTTCTGGATCTATCGTTATGAATGGGTTGATTGAAATGGCTACGTATATAATTGATATTGAGATTATAATACCTAAGATATCTTTAATGGTGAAAAATGGGTGAAATGGGACCTTGTCAATGTTATTTTTTGTACCTAATGGGTTGGAAGAACCACTTTCATGTAAAAAAATTAAATGTATTATAATTATTATTGTTGTTGCAAATGGTAAAATAAAATGGAATGTGTAAAATCGGTTTAATGTGGGATTGTCTACTGAGAATCCCCCTCATATTCATTGAACTGTTATTTCACCTACGTATGGAGCCGCTGAGATTAAGTTAGTGATTACAGTTGCTCCTCAAAACGATATTTGTCCTCAAGGCAATACATATCCTAGAAAAGCTGTTGCTATTAATAACATAATTATTATTGAGCCTGACAGTCATGTTTTTTTTAGTTTATATGACCCATAATAAATTCCTCGCCCTGTGTGCAGGTATAATATTATAAAAAGTATTGATGCTCCGTTTGCGTGAATATTCCGCAGGTTTCATCCGTAGTTTACATTGCGTGTAATGTGAATAATTCTTTTGAATGCTGTCTCTATGTTTGGTGAGTAGTGTATCGAAATAAAGATTCCTGACACGATTTGTATAATTATACATGTTCCTAAAATTGAGCCAAAGTTTCATCATGTTGAGATATTTGATGGGGATGGTAAATCAATAAGGAAGTTGTTAATAAAAGTTAATTTTCGTTTTGGCTTGAACATTAGTTATTTTTTTTTCAATGGTCCTTCAAAGGTTCTTGAAATTGTTGTTACTGAAACTATAGTTAATAATAAAATTGTTATTATTGCGATTGTTACGTTTATTTTATTTAAATTAAAGAATTTTGATATAGTCTTTATTTCTTCTAGTTCTATCAATATTATTTTTATTTCGTTTTTTTTTTCTAGTGTTTCTAGTGTTTCTAGTATCACTGAGGTGATTATATAGATAGTTATGATTCTTGCTGTGTATATGGAAAAGTATTTTGGTTTGAATTTTTCGTTTGATGCGATTCTTGCTATATACATAAATATAACTATTATTCCTCCGATAATGGTGATGAATAAAATATATGAAAATCATGATCTTTTTGATCATTTTGACATATAAATTGAAACTAAAATTGTTTGTATTATTAACATTGATCCTAGTGAAATTGGGTGTTTTATTATGGGTGTTATTATTGTATTTAAAAATATTAATTTTGTTATTCAGTAAGTATTTTAAAAAAAATATTAGTTTTGGAGACTAAAGATGATAAATTTTATTCTTATTGAGTTTTTAAAAATATTTTAATTTTGGTTTACAAGACCAATGTTTTTTTTAAACTATAAAAACTTATGGTTATTAGTTTCTTTATTTATATTTCAGGTCTTTTTGGTTTAATTTTTGTTCGTAAGCATTTTTTGATGTCTTTATTGATATTGGAGTTTTTAGTATTGTCTCTATTTTTTTATATTTTTTTTTTTTTTGGTTTTTTTTGTAATGATTATTATTTTGTTTTTATTTTTTTGATTTTGGGTGTCTGTGAAGGGGTGATTGGTTTATCTTTAATTGTTAATTTATCTCGTAGGAGTAGAACAGATTATTTAAGATTATTTTGTTTATGTTAAAATTTATTTTCTATCTTTTTTTTTTGATCCCTGTTTGTTTTTTTAATAATTGGTTTATATATATTTACTTTCTTTTTTTTTTTTTTTTTTTTTTTTTTTTTAGAAATAATTTATTTTGTTATCATTTTCTTGTTTCTTATGTATTTGGCTTGGATAGGATTTCTTTTATATTTTGTTGTTTATCTATTTGAATTTGTATTCTTATTCTTTTTTCTATGTTGAGGATTTCTTTTTTTATTAATTCTTTTTTTTTTTTGTTATTTATTAATTTTTTAATTTTTATGCTTTTTATACTTTTTCTAGTTTTAGATTTTTTTCTGTTTTATTTCTTTTTTGAGGGTAGATTAATCCCTATAATTTTTATTATTTTTGGTTGAGGATATCAGCCTGAGCGTTTAAGGGCTGGTTTTTTTTTAATTTTTTACACTTTAGTTTTTTCTTTACCTTTTTTGTTGGTTATTTTTATAATCAATGATTTTTTTGGTTCTTTTTTTTTTTTTTTTGATTTTGTTTTGCATAGAGATTTGGTTATGTTTTTTATTGTTATGTCTTTTATGGTAAAGTTTCCTTTATATGGTTTGCATATTTGGTTACCAAGGGCTCATGTAGAAGCTCCTGTTAGAGGTTCGATGATTTTGGCGGGGGTTATATTGAAACTCGGAGGATATGGGTTTTTTCGTATATTAGATTATTTATATTATTTTATTTCTTATTATGGTTTTTTTTTTGTTAGTTTAAGAATGGTTGGTTCCTTTTATATTAGTTTGTTTTGTTTGATTCAGAGAGATTTAAAGATATTAATTGCTTATTCTTCTGTTTGTCATATAGGATTAGTGATTAGTGGTATATTTAGTTTAACTTCTTGAGGTATTTTGGGTTCTTTGCTTTTTATACTGGGTCATGGTTTTGTTTCTTCAGGTTTATTTTTTTTAGTTGGGTTAGTTTATGATCGTCTGGGTAGACGGAGATTTTTTATTTTAAGGGGTTTAATTTATTTTATGCCTTCTTTATCTTTTTTCTGGTTTATGTTTTGTATCATAAATATGTCTTGTCCTCCAAGAATTAATTTGTTTTCTGAGGTATTTCTTGTAATGGGTTTACTTTCTTGGAGAAACTTTGTTTTTTTTTTTTTTTTTTTTTTTTTTTTTTTTTTTTCTGCTTGTTATTGAATATCCATTTTTTTTTTTACTCAGCATGGCTCTAGTTCTTCTTTATTAGTTTATGTAAGTTTTTTAACTCTAAGTTTAATATAAAATTTTGGTTTGTGGAATCAAAGATCTTTTTGAGGATGAGTTGTGATGTTTTGTGCTTGTTTAGTTTTATATAAAATGTTTTTTTCTTTTTTTTTTTTTTTTTTTTTTTTTTTTTTTTTTGGTATTTATTTTTATGAATATAATTTAATTTTATTTTTTGAATGGGTAATTTTTTTTTTAAACAGAAGAATATTCACGTGTATTTTTTTGTTTGATTGGGTTTGTTTAATTTTTATGTCTTTTGTATTTTTGATTTCAGGTTCTGTTCTTTTATATAGACTTGGTTATATAGAGGGTGATTTAAATATTGTACGTTTTTTTTATTTAGTCTTTTTTTTTGTGCTTAGAATAATTATATTTGTCATAATACCTGACCTTGTTAGTTTAATTCTTGGTTGAGATGGTTTGGGTTTAGTTTCTTATTGTTTAATTATTTATTATGGAAATATGAGTTCTTTACGTTCTGGTTTGGTAACTTTGTTAATAAACCGTTTGGGTGATGTTTTTCTAATTTTATCTATGGGTTGATTTTTTAATTTTGGTTCTTGGCATTTTATTTTTTATGTTGATTTTTTTGATTATGATTTTTTTTTTTTAGTTTATTTTATTTTGTTTGCCTCTTTTACTAAGAGTGCTCAATTTCCTTTTTGTTTTTGGCTTCCTATAGCTATAGCTGCACCTACTCCTGTATCGGCCCTTGTTCATTCTTCTACTTTAGTAACATCAGGTGTATATCTAATTATCCGCTTTAACTATTATATTTTTTATTTTGATACTTTTTTTTTGATATTGATTTCTTTAATTACTATATTTGTTTCTGGTTTGAGTGCTTGCGTAGAAAATGATTTGAGGAAAATTATTGCTTTTTCTACCCTAAGTCAGTTAGGGTTTATATTTTTTGTTCTTTCTTTTGGTTCTTTGACTCTTTGTTTTGTTCATCTTTTGGTTCATGCTGTTTTTAAGTCCTTACTTTTTCTTTGTTCTGGTTTTTTTATTCATTGTTTTTTAGGTAATCAGGATATCCGTTTTATGGGTGGTTTAATTTTACAGTGTCCTTATGTAAGTTGTAGATTTTTTGTATCTTTTTTGTGTTTATGTGGTTTTCCATTTTTTTCTGGATTTTATTCCAAGGATTTTGTTTTAGAATTGATTATTTTAAGAGAGATAAGTTTTTTTTTTTTTTTTTTTTTTTGTGTTTCTGTTGGTTTAACTTTTTTTTATACTCTTCGTTTATTTTATTATCTTTTTTTTTCTGATTCTTTTTTTTTTTCTTATATTTCTTTTAAGTATTGTTTTTATATAAATGTTTCTTTACTCTTTTTGTACTTTTTTTCTATTTTTGGTGGTTCAATTATTTTTTGGTTGTTCTTTGATTTTGTTTTTATTATTGATTTTTATATGAAGGTTATTCCTTTGATAATTATATTTTTTTTTTTTTTTTTTTTCTTTGATTTTTTGTCTAATTTGTTTTTTTTTTTTTATTTTTTTTTTTTTTTTTTTTTTTTTTTTTTTTTTTTTAGTTCTATGTGGTTTTTAAATTTTTATTCGACTTCTTTTTTTTTAATACGTTTTTTTAGGATTGGTTTTTTTTTTTTTAGTTTGGTTGAGTCAGGTTGATTTGAATATTATGTTTCTAATGTTTTTATTTATTTTTTTAGTTATATTTCTTTCTTATTTGATAGGTTTGTTGTTAATAGATTTTATATATATTTAGTTTCTTTTATGTTTTTTTTTTTTTTTTTATTATTTTTTTAGTTTTTTTAATTTAAATGATTTAAATAGCTTAAGGTATTAAAGTTTGACATTGAAATTGTTAAGATGGTGTTTTCTACCTTTAAATAATAATAGAGACTTATTTGTTATCTATGAAAATTTTATTTTTTTTTATATTGAAAATATAACGTTTTTTTTTAAACTACATTGATTTTTTTTTTAATTTTTAAATTTTATTGTTTATTTTTTTTAAAAAAAAAATTTTGTTGGGTTTTTTTTAAAAAATAAAGAATAAAGTAATTTAATACTTGAAAGTTAGTTAGCGGCTAACTTTTTTTTTTATTCTTTTAAATGGGAATTAATTTCCTTGGTTTTCATTAACAATGAAATGCTTTCAAGCTTCATTTAATTTAATAATATTAGAGTAAAGGTTATTTAACTTTAAGTTTAAGTCGAAATTAAATGTATTTTACTTCTTTACTCTAGGAGGGTACGTGTTCGTATTTATTTCTTGCAATGAAATTGTTTTTTTTTAAACTACCCTCCTTATTTAGATCATTCTAGTATGTTATTTTTTCATTCATGTATTAGTCCTAATATTAAAATTATAATGGTTATTGATCTTGAAATTAATCATTCTGATATATTTACTATTTTGGTTGAGGCTATTGGTAAAATAATTGAAATTTCAATATCAAAGATCAGAAATAAAGTTGCTATTAGAAAGAATTGAATGGAAAATGATTTTCGTGGTGAGGATATTGGTGAGAAGCCACATTCAAAGGGTGAATTTTTTTCTCGATTTATTTTTGATTTTTTTGATATTGTTATTGTTAACACAAGAATTGTGTTTAATATTATTACTATGATTAATGAGGTTAATTGAATTTTTATTACCTTCTTAATTTTTAACCTTTTGATTGGAAATCAATTATACTTTTTATACTAAGAAGGTAAATTTTTATTTTCTTCATCAATAGATTATTAGGTAAAGTATTAATCATACAACGTCAACAAAATGTCAATATCATGAGGCTAGTTCAAATCCCAGGTGATGGGTTTTTGAAAAGTGTAGGGTGATTATCCGTGCCAAGCATAATATTAAAAATAGAGTTCCTACAATTACGTGAATTCCATGAAATCCAGTTGATAAAAAGAATGTTGAACCATAAATTGAGTCAGAAATTGAAAATGTTGATTGTTCATACTCTCATTTTTGTAATAATGTAAAGTACACTCCTAGTATAATTGTAATTGATAGGGAGTTAATTGATTTTTTTAATTTGCTTGATAGGATTCTTTGGTGTGTTCATGTTACACTGACCCCTGATGATAATAAAATAATTGTATTTAGTAGTGGGACTTCTAATGGGTTAAAGGGTTGAATTGATTTAGGTGGTCAAGTTAATCCTAATTCAATTGAGGGGGAGATACTTGAATGTAGAAATCTTCAGAAGAATGAAATAAAAAATATTACTTCTGATGTAATGAATAGAATTATTCCTATTTTAATTCCTTTAATAACTTTTTTTGTATGATTTCCTTGAAAGGTAGATTCCCGAATGACATCCCGTCATCATAAAATTGAACTAATTGTTGTTATGGTTATTCCTATTAATATAACATTTATTTCTTTTTTTGTTATTCAAATTACTATTCCTAAAAGAGTTGTTATTAGGTTAATTGATGAAATGATGGGTCATGGGCTTTTTGTTACTAAGTGGAATGGATGATTTTTTTTCATATGTAATTTCTCTTGAATATAATGATATAAGTGTAACAAATACATATGCTTGAATAATTGAGATGGCTGATTCAAATAGTATTATAATTATTTTAGCTGGTATTGTTAACAAAATTAATGATTCGTTTATATTTCCTAGTAATGTTATAAGAAGATGTCCTGCAATTATGTTGGCGGATAGTCGTACTGAAAGTGAGATAGGTCGGATGATATTACCGATTGTTTCAATTATGATTATCATGGGTATAATAGGGGTTGGAGTCCCCGTTGGCAGAAGATGAAGAAATATCATATTGGTTGTTTTTATTCATCCGTAAATTATCAATATTATTCATGTTGGTAAGGCGATGTTTAATGAGATGCAGAGGTGTCTGGTGGGGGTAAATACATATGGTAATAATCCTATTAGGTTACTAATTATTAGAATTGTAAAGATTCTGATTGTTAGGAGTATTATTTCTTCATGTTTAGTGTTATTTTTTATTTCTTTATTAATTATTTTTTCTAATTTTGCTTTTAATTTATTTCATCGTGAATTTTTTATTCAGAAACTTATTGGTGTTATAATTATTGGTATGCATATAATTATCCAGTTTATTTGTAAATTCTTTGAAGTTGGGTCAAATGATGAAAATAGTCTAGTTATCATTTTCAATTATTTTTTTTTTTTTTTTTTGGGTTTGTTTTTTGGGTTTTAGTTAGTCTTATTAAGTTAAAATAGTTTATTGAATTTATTTGGTAAATCATGATTGTTAGTGTTACTGTTATTAATGTTCATCTTAATGGAGACATTTGTGGTATAAAGGTATACATTATTGTAATTCTTATTTGACAAATAAGTGTTTTTTTTAAACTAATACCTCTTAATTTCATTAAGAGTATATTATACTATAATTTGGTTTAAGAGACCATTACTTTTTTTTCGGTCACTTAATGTTAAGGTTTTTCGATTCATTTAATGAAATTTTTTAAATTGATTCTTTCTATTGTGATTGGTATAAATCTATGATTTGTTCCACAGATTTCTGAGCATTGTCCTATGAATACTCCTGGTTTCTTTGTTGAGAATGATAATTGGTTTAAGCGTCCTGGGATTGCATCTATTTTTATTCCTATTGACGGGATTGTTCATGAGTGGATAACATCTGATGAAGACAGAATTATCCGTGTTTGTGTGTTGAAGGGGATGGCGATTCGATTGTCGACTTCTATGAGTCGGATCTTGTTTTTTTTTTTTGTTATGTAGGATTCTAGTTCAATTTTTTTTTTGTCTGAATATTGATAGGATCAGTATCATTGATGACCTATAGTTTTAATTGTAATTGATGGGTTATTAATTTCTTCTATAAGGTAAAGGATTTTAAGTGAGGGTAGTGCAATTATAATCAGTATAATTGCTGGTGTAATTGTTCAGATTGTTTCAAGAATCTGATTTTCTATGATAGTTCGGTTAGTTAATTTATTTATGAGGTTAAAGTATATTATCATTAATACTATTGTTGTAATTAGTGAGATAATTATTATTGTAAAGTCATTAAAGAAGATTAGTTGTTCTATAATGGGGCTAGATCCATTAATTATATTAATTTTTATTCATGTGGGTATTTAAGAGTGAATATTAATTTTCATGAATGAATTTTAAGCTCATGGCACTTTTGTGCCACTCTTAATATTTTGTTGTTACGGGTAGTTCATTGAATGAATGTTCAGGAGGAGGGGTATTTGTAATTCATTCTATTGAGGATGAATTGCTTTTTTTAAAAATTAATTTTCGTTTAAATGAGGTTGCTTCTCATATGATAAATATAAATATTATGATTCTCGTTGTTGAGATGATTGAACCTAAGGATGAGATATAGTTTCATAGTATAAATGAGTCTGGATAGTCAGAGTATCGTCGTGGTATACCCGCTAGTCCTAGGAAATGTTGTGGGAAAAATGTTATATTTACCCCGATGAATATGATTGAGAATTGGTTTTTTAGTATTTTTTTGTTTAATACTAACCCTGTAAATAGTGGAAACCATTGAATCAAACTTGCTATAATAGTAAATACTGCACCTATGGATAGTACATAGTGAAAATGTGCTACAACATAGTAAGTGTCATGTAAGATTATGTCAATTGATGAGTTTGCCAGAATTACTCCTGTTAATCCACCAATTGTAAATAGGAATACAAATCCTGTTGATCAGATTATTTGAGGGGATATCTTGTTTGTTATTCCTTGTATTGTCGCTATTCAACTAAAAATTTTGATGCCTGTTGGTACGGCAATAATTATGGTTGCTGAAGTAAAGTATGCTCGGGTATCTACATCTATTCCTACAGTAAATATATGGTGTGCTCATACGATAAATCCTAATAAGCCAATAGAAATTATAGCATAGATTATTCCTAGATGTCCAAATGCTATTGTCTTGCCTCTTTCATGTATGATGATATGTGAAATTAAACCAAATCCTGGTAGAATTAGGATATAAACTTCAGGATGTCCAAAGAATCAGAATAGGTGTTGGTATAGGATAGGGTCACCTCCTCCTGCGGGGTCGAAAAATGTAGTATTAAAATTTCGATCTATAATTAATATGGTGATAGCACCTGCTAACACTGGTAGTGAAAGTAATAGGAGAAGTGCTGTGATTAATACTGACCAGCAGAATAATGGTATTTTTTCTATTGTCATTTCTTTTGTTCGTATATTTATGATTGTGGAGATAAAGTTGATTGCTCCCATAATGGATCTGATTCCAGCGATGTGAAGTGAAAAGATAGTTAAGTCTACTGAGGGTCCGTGATGAGCATTAAATCTTGAAAGTGGGGGGTATACAGTTCAACCCGTTCCAGACCCTGATCCAGCTGTGGATCTTGAAATTAACAAAGATAATGATATAGGTAATAGTCAGAATCTCATGTTGTTCATTCGTGGGAAAGCCATATCGGGCGCACCAATTATTATTGGTACAAGTCAGTTACCAAATCCTCCAATTATGATAGGTATAACTATGAAAAAAATTATTACAAATGCGTGTGATGTAACAATTGTATTGTAGATTTGGTCGTTTTTAATTATTGATCCTGGTTGGGATAATTCTATTCGGATAATTATACTTATTATTATCCCTACAATTCCTGATCAGATTCCTATGATGAAATATAAAGACCCGATGTCTTTATGGTTTGTTGATATCAATCATTTTTTCATCCTTTGGGTTTGAAGATGTTTTGATTGGTTTGATTAGGAATTAATAAACTTGATTTTAATCAGTTTTTTTTATTGACTCTATATTCAAGTTATGAATTTAAGATTGCAAGTCTTAAGGTGCTGCAAGCTAGAGTTTTTTAAAAAAGGGTGACTGATTTAGGTGATAGATTGTAAATCTATTTAAGGTTTTTTAATCTCCTTTTATTTTTTATAGCCTTTCAAGGATTTATTGGTTTATAATAATTGTAACTTTGAAGGTTACTAGTTTAGTTTTAACTTAAATCCTTAAAAGGATCTTAACGTTATTACTACTGGAATACCAATTAGATTGATTATAAGTGTTATATTTTTTTTTAGGGTTTCTTTTTTTGTTTTTTTGATTATTGATATAGATATTATTATTGGTCTTGTTATTTTGATGTAAATAAATGTTGAAATTGCTGATGATATCAATATGGTTATTGGGATAATTGTCGAAAATTTAATTATTGTTTTTAAAATGACCCATTTTGGGAAAAACCCTAAGAGGGGGGGGATTCCTCTCAAGGAAAGTATTATGGTTGATAAGTTTACTTTTTTAATATTTCTTATTGTTGAGATTTGATTTAAATATATGATATTGTTGTTTTTTAGCTTTTTTATTAGTAAAATTGTTAATGTGGAATATACACTAAAGAATATTAAGAATATATATTTTGAGATGAATATTGCTGAAATTATTCATGTTGAGTTGGCGATTGAGGAATAAGCTATGATTTTTTTTATTGAGAATTGTTTTAACGCTGAGATTGGTCCTACAATTGAAGATAATATTATGGGTAAAATCATCAATTTGAGGTCTGTTATTTGGGCTATAACAGTTGTAGGGGGGATCCTTTGAATGGTTGATATAATAAGACAGTTTTCTCACGAATTCTTTTGTATTAGGGGAGGTAGCCATAAGTGAAATGGTATCATTCCTATTTTTATTAATATTCTAGCTGTCAGAATCATACTTGAATTAGGGGTTTCTTCAAGTACAGAACTTTTCAGTATTGATATTAATATAAGGGAGGATGAAACTCTTTGAACAATAAAATATTTTATTGGTTGGTCAATTGACTTTTTTCTTTTTGTTAAAATTGGTAAGAATGAAATTATATTGATTTCTATTCTGACTCATGTTATTATAATGTTGTTTGATGACACAATTATAATTGTTGAATTTACTGTTAATAATAAGAATATTAATTTAGATAAGTTGATTTTAATTAAAAAGAGAAATTGATTCATATAAGGGGTATGAACCCTCAAGCTTAAATAGCTTATCTTTTTATTTACAATTAAATGTTTGGATGCATTTAGAATTTTGATTTCTAATGACTTAGTTTGACTCTGAGATTTGTAATGAGAGTGATTTACACTAGTTTATTACATCAAAATAATCCTTTTTTTCAAGCATCTCATT